TAAAAGGAATTATATTCGTGGCAAACAAGCGAGCTGGACCTCTCCCAGTAGTATCCGGTAGAAAGACTTGTCGAAGCTGCGTGTCTCGATCCATACATCCTCCACAGGAACTAAAAACCCGAGATGGCTCCCTTAGCATCTTGTTTTGCTCTGTATGATTTTAAGCAATAAGGGATTGTTAAGCTCACATTGAGCCATAATGCACCGGAACCAGTAGATTCTAGCCTAACAACAACAACAACTTCGGTACCTCTGGATCTTCACGTTTGATCTTTCATAGGCAAATGGGTCTGGATTAGGCATCCTAATTTTCCTTTTTTTGGATTGATCGTAACGGCTATTGGAAGCCATTCTTCTTCCTCTATGGGTTTTGTTGTTAAGTTGACCCATGTAATCGTAAACTAGCGTGAGGAATTTAGGGACAGATCCTATCCGGTCAATCACGAGCAGCGAACTCCCTAAACCGCAGAATCTCATGAATGTAGCGGAACGAGGTCGGCCTTATCCCCACACTTTCTCTAATGCTTGGACTGGGAAGATATCGGCTCAAGGCAGCAACCGCCAGGCTTGCCGAAGGGTCCCCTTCATCAACGGCCGAGAAGGAAACATTAACTTACGACTCCGAAATCGATCTACGAGGCGGACTGCCCTTCTTACTTGGTTTGAGTTGTATTATGGCCTATTAACGATACTCAGGCAGAAGGAAAAAGAAAGGGGTTTACAGTCGGAACCACATAAAACAAAGCTTAACCTTAGGGGCCCTATGAAACGTACGGGCGAACCGAAGCTCAAGCCCGCACTACACCAGTCCCATTCAGCTACGCAACAAGCCAAAGCACGCCTAGCGCGCTCTGCAACCTCACACGCAGGACCTCAGAGAAGCGCCACGAGCGGAAGGGGGGGGTTACTAACCAACTGGAGCAACTAGTCTTGTCCGAAAGCCTCAGGCGAAAGGGCAGCTCACTTATAGCTTCAAAGCGGGATTCTCTGGCCTATCTCTTTCCTGCCGTACTTTGCTTGCTTCTTGCTTGTTGGTTAATGCAAACTTGGGATTCTTGCCTATGTATGCTCTTTCCTGCCCACATTGCTTGCCCTACTGTTCTGGTTGAACTACGGCTTTGGCTGAACTACCACCTGACACCAGTATTCTTAGCTTACTGTCTGCTTCCTGCCTGATCGGTGCTGACTGCCTGTTCTTGCTTGTCTTGGGCCTGCACTTCTGGCTTACCGGCTTGCTTGTTTGCCCGACTACCTGACTATCTGACTACTACGACCATTCCGCTTGGCTATCGGACTACTTAACATCGGGATTCTTGTCTGTGCTGCTTACTCCCCTTCTTCTTACCTGAAAACTGGATAGCTCTCTCATTCGGCTTACAGCCTACCACTTGCTGCTCTGATAGCTCGGCCTAAACCTACAGCTTCAATCAAGGTTGCTGAAATAAAGCAAAGAGCTACCTTTGCCATATAATTGACTGCAGAATTTTGGTCTTCCCCTTTCCCTTTGGGAAATACATATGGTGAAGGCCTTAACTAACCTTCATACTCCGAAAACCTTACTTAACTAACCACTTTATCCTCCGTTTATTCATGTCTTTCTCCTTATCCATCTATTTATGCCGGAAGGAGCGCCTTTACTTAAAACCGGAAGGGCGAGCCAGAAAGTAGGTAGAGTATGCCGCTTCGCTTGCCCTTTCTCCTTCCTCTGCAATAGGAAGTGAAAGAACTGCCTGCCATTTCTTAGGTTAGGCTGCTGTGTGATGCTTACTCCATCTCAACGGATAAGCTCAGCTGGCTTACTAATAGAAAGATGAACCCCTTGTGAGGCTATTATAGCACGCCACCCGTGCATTAAGATGATTTCACGTGGCTGCGGCAAGACCATTCCCACCCTTTCTGCTGGAAGAACAGCAGGAAGAAGTGGGCCCCCCCCCTCTCCTATGGTCGAGCAAGTAACCTCCCCCCTCTCTCGTTCTCCGGGTGGGTGAAATAGACTATATAGGTAGGGGCTTAGCTGCTCCTAGTCAGATAAAAGTTCTATACTGGGCGCAACCCTGAACTACTAAAAACCTGGCCCTTTGATGTGGTTGCCCCGCCGATTAGAATGATGTTTCGGAACCCACCCTGCAATAACGTGAAGTTTTTAATTAATAGTATATAATATATTTCTCCTGAATAGATCCCTTCCCTTTAGATTTAATTCCGTTCCGTCACCATCCATCCTTACAAAAGAAAGAGGAGAAGACCTATTGCTTGATTTAAGCTTAAAAGCTTTCAATGGATGGGAGTATTAAGCTTTTGGATGGAAAAAAGGGCTATTAACAACTGAAATAGCGCTTTAGAAACTTTTTCTTTCAAAATGAAACGTCGATAAAGGTAGTTTACTTGCTTAGTGTGAAACGCTAAGGGCCAATAGCCTTTTTTATACGGAAAGCCCAGCCTTTATTTTAATAAATTTTAATAAGTCCTTTAAATAGTTAATCCGCGCCTTCTATTTAGTTTACTGCCGAAATCAGAATAGGAGGAAATATGAGTCAAACAAAGGTTTAAATGAAAGGATCGAACGGAAAGAAAGGACTGCGGAAAGGGGAACGACATGTGAAAACTTGCTCTAAGGGGAGGCTTCCTATACCCATAAAAGGAGTGGCCAAAGAAGACGCAACTTCGAGAGCAGCTGAGTCAATAGCTGCAGATTCTGATTCAATTGCGACAAGAGCACATTCAATAGCAAACGCTCTTGAAGGCACAGATCTGTGGACATTGGGACTCCTTTCTGTACGAGTAGTTACTACCTAGAAAGATCCCTCACTGCACACTTTCTATCTATCTGTCTCCATGGAACGAGTATTCACTTCCGCTTACAGCGCCTTCATTCACTCGTCTTGCTACTTCGGAACTGGTTCAGCGGACACGTGGAGTCGAACGTCTCTCTCCAATCCGGACTATGACTCTTATACGTGATGAATCATCTCCACTCCTACCATCTGTATATGATCGTACATACGATAATAAAAAATGATTTTGCATGTTTGAAAAAGGTAAATGGTCAAGAGAAGAGAGAAACTTTAGGAAGAGAAAGATCTGTTCGCTACTACGCCCGGTTCACTTTCATAAGAAGTTTAAAAGCAATAGCAAGGCCCGAGTTTCATTGCCATTACCTGTCCTTGCTACGAGGGGGATTGCCCCCTTCGAGAGACAATTGATAGATGAATCCTACTTGTGGAGACATCCCCATACCCGTGGGAAGAATGGAACATCTCCCGGCGAGGGGGGAACAAGAGAGAACTGCCTGCCTGGCTTGGAAGCCTTCTTATTCTGAGACTCGAACCTCAAACACCTTTGGATGGACGGTCCTTTATACTCTGTTGGCTCCCGCATATAATGAATCTCTTACCAAGTTGGCATCCTCAGGACCAACAAAGAGGAGTTTGCCGAACAAGAGCCACTTCACTGACAGGGATCTTTTATGAACATCACCGGGCACTACCAGTCAAATCAAAAACTTGAAGTTGGTTATTCTCTCTCTATGAAAAGGTAGAGGAGGAATGCTTACTAATAGTAGTAGTCAGACTATCACAATAGGAGGAACTCTAACAAGAGTCACACCTGACTTGCCGGTATTTTACAAAATCAAACTGTAGGAGGAAGGAGAGACCTAGAAGTAAGAGTCATAATATTAGTAGGGAGAAAGAGAAAACCCTCCTGTCTTTCAGCCGCAATCACAACTGCGGTACATTGGAATAGATGATGATGACGCGCAATCACGGCCGAACTGTCAAGCAGGAGCGGTGACAAAGAAGTCGGGGTTTGAACACAAACAGAAATCAATAAGAACCTACGGATATGAGGTGAAACCCTATTCATGAAATTTTTCCCGGTTGGACCAAAAATCAGACAATAGCAAGAGCAACCGAGAACGAGAAGGCACTCATGAGGAACCTCATGAATGAAGAAAAGGTCGCATATGAGCTGTTCACCCCAACCTATTTTGATTCAATCAACAACCGATTCTCTTTCTCTGACGGATGTCCGTTATGAAGACAACTGCTCCTAATGGAACACTTACCGAAGAAGAATGCTGCCTTTAGTGAACTAAGACTTATCTTCCCTATATAGAATCTGCCTTACCTTATGACTTGAATGGTCATAGCGGTGACGCTCTTCCTTCTTGTTGTACCAATAGCTATCAAAAGACAGTCACTGTCTTTCTATACGCATAGCTCATTATAAGAAATGATGATGTCGCAGATGCGCTGACGCAGCAACTAAGCTATTGACCAAATTATTTACCCTAGGTTAAACTCACTTTCTTGCTTTCTCTCTGCCTTCATAAAGGAAGTTTCCTAGATGACTGAATCATGCCTTTCTCCTTGGATCCCAAAGCTGAATGCCTTTTGATGATCCTTCTCTAGGTAAAGGGTGGAAAGTAGAGAGAATCGTGGTGAAGAATTCGTTTTTTATCCCATATTAGACAGCACAAGCCCTTAGAATAAGGTCTCGATGCAAAAGAAGTGGTGGGAAAGGAAGTCCCATCTGAACTACCTTCTTCCTAGGATTATTCTCAATCAAGGAAGTTTAAGTTCTGTTCTCTAAGTCAAGGAGCTATACGCTTTTTCCTTCATCTCTTTCATGATATAAGGTAAGATAGTAGTTCAGGCTTTTCACACTCAAGTCTTTATCCTATCTCCGGGGACCTCCCTTTAGGACAGCACCCTTTACAGACATGGTTCTAGGTGCTAGCTAGGCTTCCTTACCTAAGCCCTGACTCGGAAATTCAGTGGAAGACGCTAAGCCTATGTTCATTGGCCTTTTTTCGATGTCAATGCTCTGACAGTGATTCTCTAATCTCTAAAGAGAAGGGTCGAAAGAAGAAAGTCTAGACTTTTCTCTGATTCATAGTGGGAGCTGTTTGGCTATTAGTCACTTTTCTCGCTCCTCAAGAAAGACGGCTGGGAACGGCCTCTCGCGATGTGGCATTCCGTCTGCTCTTTCTTTGCATTCCTTTTGCTATCAGCGGGGAATCAAGGGCTTTCAGAGAGCTTTACTTCTTCCTTATACCCTTCTTGCCCTAAGAAAGACGGCTAGAAACTTCCTATTAGGAATGGCTTCCTTTCAGGTTGTGTTGTTACAGACCGACCGCTGGAACTGATCTTTCTTATGTCATATTGCCGGGTCGGCTACCTCATCTCTCTTATCACGGAATCTTCTTATACGTTGATACACGAGTTGGACAAAGAGAGGCAGGAACGAGATCTTGTGAATCCTTCTTCCTATTGTTATTGCTTTGGTCCGGAGATGGCTTGTGACTTGTATAGAGAGGGTACGCTGCTACGATGTGGCAAGATGAAACTGACCATGCTCAACTTCGATCTAGTAGGGGCAGTCCCTGTGTTCGTTCAATGCTTTGCCGGTCAAAGATGTAAGATTTATCTAGTAGTACAGCTGACTTCACACTAAGACTTAATAATGCCCGAGAACATAGTAATAGAATAGGAAATTGCCCCTTCTCAGACTAGTTAAAACTAAGAGGACGCAAAGCAAGAAGCAAGTGGAAAAACGGCTTGTTACAGTGAATCAGAAAAGGAAGAATGCGCAGTTAGAAGGACAACTAATTGAGTCTTGCTTGGGTCTCCCACGTATGGGTGGCAGGTATCAGTCACTAGGCACATAGGTAAAGGTTGAAAACCGTTAGCAAGGCTACGAACCTTCTCGAAGGCTTACAGAAGAGTGCTTGCTTCCCAGATCAATAGTATAAAGAGAACCACGCACAGAAGGAGCCGCTAGAGAATAGGGTGTGGGGGAATGCGCTCTTTGAAAGAATAGGCTCTGGGACTGTTGATTTTCCTTCCCTTTCTTTGTTTGATGCGGAAGAGGGGAAGTGCTACCTTCTCGTTCTAAGCACCTTTAGAGGCAAATGGACGCAATTAGTGCTACTTCCCCATCAGGCTTAACGGTTAACGCTTCGATGGTTGGTGGCTTTCTGGGCTTTGACCAATGCTTGTCTGTCTGGTCTGTGATTAAACCAATATCTCTCCGGTCTCTCGACTGTCCGGTTCTTAGTAGTGGGTCAATCAATGTCTGTCCTTTCAGGTTCGACTGTCCTGTCTGTAACCGGAATTTTTTTTAAGAATACGTGCGTATTTGATTAGAATTTCTCTTAGATTCCACCCTGAGGTGAGTGATTCTTTCTTTTCGACTAGACTAGAGGAGTGCTCTTTCTTTAATTCATCGGGACCCCTGCGACATAAACTATGAATCTTAGCTGCTTTCTTCTCACAGGTGCGGTAGCAATACCAAAGAAATAGGGAAGGAGGGGCGGGGAAGTACCCTATTTGGGGAGCGAATGACTAAGAATTTAAATTGCGTCGGGCTTTGAAGCAGCTCCTTGGTCTCGTCGCCCTTGAATTCATCTATTTGCTTATAGATCTTGTTTGTGCTCCACGAAGGGATGGACCAAGCCAATATTCCGACTTTCCTTTCTTTCTTGGGATTGGGATCTTTGTAGAAAGGCAGGCTGTCACGATTGAATGATAGAGTAGAGTGGGTCGCTTACTTAGTGTACCCGCAGCGGGCCGTGGCCAATCTCTCCTTTTGGGCAAGCACTCAGATAGTTATCCGATCATCCAAGTATGGGAATAGGACCCCAAGCCCTTCTAAATAAATTCCAACCTTTCGCCCGGTCGCTAACCTATCTTTTTGAGTCCCTTTGTTCGCCCTTCTTTCCTGCCAGTAGTGTAGGCGGAGGACTTTATTGACGCTATTTCGTCAAATGAGAAGTTTGTTTGCAGGCAAGGACAAAAAGACGTTCTTTCCTACTTACTATTACTATAGGTAGCTGCGTCTCCTAGAAGATCTTATTCCGCAACTCGGGTCGATATGTTTGGGAGTCATGGTCACATCATGAATTTTTCTACCTGTCGCGCTCGCGTCATTCGCTGGCCAGTCGGGAGGATAGTACATTCCAACTCACATGCTTCCCAAACCGGGGCAACAGCGCGACTGCTAAATCGACTGGATCTGGATCATCCGGAACTATATCTAAATCTCTGACTATGGCGACTAGGACTCTCTTTGGATCACGATTTCAAAATGCGCTCTTCCGGGCCGGGTCGAGCCTTTCAATAGTGCATCGTATGTAGTAGTAGCCCTTCCCGGATCGAGAAGCTTGAGCAAGAAATTCCCCCATACAGATAGAGGCGCCTATAGCCTTGCCTCTGGCTTTGCCCCCTTATCTACTACGGGTGAATCTCTTCGATCCGGAATTTCACTATCCCGGCTTTGCTGCTGCTAGCTCCGCCACTGGGCCGACTTAAATGCAATAGGTCCCTCTCTATCCGGGTCTTCACCCTCCACCGGAACTCCTGCGGGTTAGAGAGATGGAGCTACTGAAGCTGCTCCCTCTGCTTCTGGAACTGTAAAAGGGTTGGGGGGGCAATCACTTTTTAGATCATGGCTTGTAATCCCCCTTTACAACCGAGCTTGCCTAAGGACGGCGTAGAAGAGAAAAAGTCTAGGATTGAGATCTGAGCAGGAATTATTCCCGGGTGAGTGGCTACGTTTTAGGGTGGTAATTGGTTGCTTGGTCGAGGAGCTGCCCTTGGCAAGGAAGGAAAGGTGTTCCATAGCATCTGGGGCCGAGGCTCTGTTCTGGTTACCATAGTGAAGCACCTTTATTTTCAGGGCTTACTTCGGAGAGTACCGCTGCTATTGTTTGAGTATAATCCTGGCATCTTTCCTAATGAGTTCACCTTTTTTTTTATTTCTATTTAATTGATTTCAATAGTTCCCGTCCCGCTCCAGTCAATAGCTAGGTGGAAAGTTAAGAAAGATCTCGACCAGTAGTGCCCCAACATTAAGAGTACATAGTGGCTCGTTGGGGTCGGTAAACGAGTTGGAGTAGAAACCGACCTCTGAACTATTGAGTGGAGTAAGCACACCAGCAGGGGAGAAAACATTTTTTATAATGTAGTAATTTTTATGTAGGAACTGCTTTATGATTGTTATTGATGGTTATGGTTGTTATTTAGCTTCTTTAGCAACTATATGGACTGCTTTAGCTACTAAGGGTCTTATTTATGGTTGTTATTGAATGATATAGCTACATTCACTACGGTCATTTAACCATAAGGAGCTCTCAATGTTGTTATTTATGGCTTTAAGGTAAGAAATAAGGTTAAGGTTTAGGGCTTTCTTTAATCCATATCGCTACGCTAATCTTAATCCCTCCTTTAAGAAAGAAACTACCCTTAGGAACCTCCTTTCCCTATGGTCGAGGATATTTAAACCTATGGTTAAGCAGTTGAACTCCTTAACAGTTTCGCTTTAACTACTTCCTTAACTTACAGGTAGTTCTTTAAGGTTTAGAATCCTAGGTCTCCATGAAGGACTTGGCCTTTTCTTTCTGTAGGGACTACCTTGGTGGACTGGTTAGCTTGACTAAGTAGATATTCAATCCCTACCACAGGCTTGTGCTTGTTTTCCCGGGATTTTTCATTAAAAAAAAATTTCCCTTCATAACAAGCTCTTTAAAAATGAAAAAGTTCATTTCATATACCGGCGAAAATTAGAAATGCGATTTTAGCTAATAGAACCCTGCTCAATTTCAAAAAAGTTCATTTCATATAGCTGTGAAATCAGTGAATTTCTTTTTAGCCCTAACAAGCTCTTTAAAAATGAGAAAAGGTTATCTCATATAGCTGACAAATGATAGATTTGGTTGAACTATCTAGAGTCCCGTTCTTCGGTTGATTTACTTGATTGGCCAGTCGAGCACAAACTCTTAAGAATGGTCGTGAGCGGGAGTCGAACCCACATCTCAGGGCAAAAGACAGACCCGGCGAATTACCTCTATTCCATCACGAGTAACGCGGTTCAGCCACTAAATCCATTCTATAAGGCCTAGTCCGCGGGCAGAATCGGATGCCTGCCGGGGGACGGATCAGTCCTCATACAACCTCTCTTACAGATATTGAGTGAAGAGCCCCGCCTCACCACTCCCCTTCTGCTTTTCACAGAAGCCACCACAGGTGACTCGCCATGAAAAACGCCTGCCTTTCACGGCGTGAACGAAGTCCTGCTCTGCCCTACTTTGGCCTCTCTCTAGCAAAACACCGGCATTCAAGCCCAAGCCCAGGGAAACTTTAGCCGGCCGTTGCGAGACCAGGGAGCTTTAACAGTTGCTACTTAGACTATGTGCTCAGATTATGCTATTCTATTAGTAGCTTTCGGTCTCGATTCACCCTTGCCTCTACGGGATCAACTACTACTTCGCTTAGGCAAAAGATTGACTAAGTATGTATCTGTCTACATGTGCCTCCGTCTATGTTCCCCCTTCCCCGGAAAGGGGATCAGACGTATAGGACAAAAAAAAAGAAAGAAGAGAAAGAACCGGGAGTTGGCGCCTACATAACTGGTTGCTTGCTTACCAAGCCATCCTGGCAAACTCTTCCGCTTCCGGCAACTTTTCGTAATAAATATACAAGTAAAGCCCCGAGGAGAAGAACAACTTTCGCCCCGGAGAATGGTAATACTTACTACGTACATTCTCATTCTCAAGATTCAACGCTATTCCTTTCACACTGCCCTTCTTTTGAAGGAAAATTCTTTATCCTATTCTGCTAATTCTCTTCTTGTTGCACTATGTCCAAGCTTTTCGATAGCAGTGGAACAAAAGTAACCATCGGATTTAAAGAATGAACCTTCCTTCCAAGATGTATGTCGTCCGACCCAACCTCAGACTCTTTCTTCCCGACCTATTTTACTCTCTGGCCGCAGTTATTTAGGTGGTATCCCGAGATTGAAGAGATCGAATTACTCCCGGGAACACACGAAACAAAGATATGAACTAGGGAAATAGAAATGGAAAAGAGATGTTTCCATTTCATCAAAATCATAAGCTTTTTCTACATCCATATGATCTACTAAAGTAGATCGGTATTGCCCATATAATGAAAGCAGATCTTGGTCCACGGAGTCCCAAGAAGGTAAGAACTCCAACCTGTCCGATGCTTCTTCGGCCAAATACGATATACAAGTGGGACCTGCACTATGAGCAAGCTGTGCGAAAAACCGCTTCTTTTTTCCGGTTTCGCAACAACTTGGGCGAAATGGGGTTCTACCGGGAAACCATGGATTTTTTAGTTTTCGCCATTGGTTACTGGTCGAGCCACTGGAATGGAATGAGATAAGAATCTCTGGAGAGCTTTCCTCTCCACTTACTCGTAACAGGCTTTCCCTCTGTAGAAGACTTCTTCCTAATGGCATAATTGTCCTTCGTTCTTTCTAATTCATTCACTTCAAGGCTGGTTCTGAACGCCGCGTAACATCATCTTCAACCAATCCCCACCGTACGCCTAGGCTTCCAACGGAACGCCTTGCCGCCCCCGCTAGCAGAAGCTAAGCGCTTGAAAAGCGCGCTAGCCCCGACGCGATGCGATTAGTGAAAGCAGCCGCCTATGCTCCAGGCGGAGATTCTCGACCCTTCTTTCGAGAGAATAGAATTCTTTTTCCATCTTCTCTCCCTCCAGCCCGGCACGATAGAGGCGGGCCTCCTCCTTAAAATAGTGCCTTCCTTTCTCTTCCCAGAAGCGAAGTTCTTTCTGGGCCTCTTCTTACTAGTGCTCCCTTTCCTACCGAGCGAACAAGCCAACAAGCTTTTTGTATACATGCATTTCGAGCCAGTGATAATTCCTCTACTTATTTATTAAGTAATTAGTAATTGAATCTCCTCTATCGGCCCGTCATGACACTAAATAAAAGAGAATCTTTTTAGGTCTGAAGGGTAAGCAAAGGCAAACGGGATATCTTCCTGAAAGTAAAGAAGGTTCTTTTTTCATAGCATACTCTCTTCGGCTAGCCAGTTGGAGTTGTAGTTTTCTTTGATGTCATGCCAGACTAGCATAATCTAATCCCGCAACCTTTGGTCGAAAAATGTAATCCCTTCCTGGGTTACAGTTGTAGTGGCAGCCAAGTTTGCTTATATGGTGGCGAGTTTGCTTTGTTTTATAGCTTTGCAATCTCTTAGCCAGGCCAGTGACACCATTAGAAGGAAGCACTCTTTCCTTATCCCTTCAGTAAGTCAAAGCAGTTAAGTCAATTCAAGAGAGTGCTTTTATCTCATATGAGAAAGCAACGGGATAGGGTCAGTTTGAAAGGGCTACAGCAGGGGAATTAGTTTCAGTCCTAAGAAAAGAATAATATCTTCTCGGACAATTTAGTTTGAAAACCTTGCCTATAGAAAAGGCGAAGCCGAGAGAAAAGAGCTGTTTCATGAGCGGAACGGGTCTAAATTGCTAGCAGCTGATCCTTGGTGGTAAAGCAAGAATGTTTATTTTATCTTTCTCCCGTGAGTGAGAGGGAAGCGGAGTTGGTAAGCGAAGGTGAATACCGCGGCAGGTTAACCAAATAGGAGTCGAAGGCGCGGTATTGGCACGGGAGTTCTAGTTAGTCGTGAAGCTGTTTTCCACAGCGCCTTTGGCGCCTCTACTTCATCTTTTCTTTATTCCAGAACCTTTCTTTCAGAAGAACCTATCCTGAAACTGTGACCGAAAAGACATCCTTTGTCATTAAGCGGGGCACCTACTGAAAGGAATCTTGCCCCATAGAATTAGGTCCAAGTAGACAAAACAACCAATGAAGCAACAACAACCAACACACCTTCTGCACCTCCTTACTACAACCAGAACAATCAACAGTCACAATTGCATTGCCTTTTAAAGTGCATAGGATTGGGAAAAGGCGTAATTGTCAAGTCGAGTAAAAAAGAAAGACCTAGCTAACCGAATCCGGACTGAATCCATGCCGAGCATATCCGCATCATTACAAGCTAACACCCTGTTACACAACACAAACCTTCCACAGCAGATGACGACTCTCGGAACTCCCATCGAAAGACAAAGACTTCGGGGAGCGGAGAAGATCCAATAAACGCAGTCCACTTCGCCTTTGGCGCCTTACCCTATGGTTGATCCAAGAAACTATCCTCGCGTCTTGCTTCTCCGTGATGATGATCTATATTACTTGGGCTTTGCTTGGCAACAGCTCCCACTAGCTCCTCGGGGCCTCTCCAGCCATCTATATTTATGACGAAAACAAGAGAAATGACCCCTCTTCAAGCGGGGGGAACACCCAGATAGACTTGCTTACCCCCTGCTAGGGAACCCGTGCTGGAGCAATGTAACTGGATTAGAAAAAGGATATATCTCTACTTAGCTATTGCTTGAAAGAGTAATTTATCTCCTTTCTTCTTTTTAGTAGGTGAAGCTGAGTGAACTCATACCCTTAGGGGGGGAATCACTGAACACAGACTAAATCGGTTCTTTTATCCGTTTTAACTACCCTCAGACCGGACCTGTAGCTCTGGTGTTAGAACTTGGGTTTAAGGCCTTCTATCGGCCTTAGCCGTTGGTTGAAAGAGTAAGCCAAGCCTTCTTTTTTTCAGAGTCAAGTAGACTACCTTTTCTGTTAGGAGCTAGAAGCTTAGAAGCAGCTAGGGGCTAGGAGCTAGGAGTTAGAGAGGAGGAGGGGGGAAGAAGTCACTCATATGAGTTGTTGTTACGGTTACGGTATGTAGTGCTCAACCGATAGGAACGAGTTACATACTTGGAACGAGAGGTTAGGAGGAACGCAGTAGCTCCACCGATAGGGGGAGGGATGTTTTGGACTCTACCGATAGTCACTGGTCCTTTAGGGAACGAGCTACATACTTTCAGTGAGAAGGAGATAGGTACGTAGCCTTGCGCACTAGGAGTTTGAAGATGCCCAGAGTACAGCGCAACTTAGACCTTAATGGACGAGAGGCTCTTTCTTATTCTCGAATCCCCTGCTCTTAGAGACTCGTACAAAGAAGAAAAGAAGTTCCATGCCATGGCACTTGCCTTCCCTTACTCTTACTAAGACTAATGTGCAATCATTCCCTCCCTCACATGCATTTGCAACAGATTCTAACAAGGTCGTTATCAATACAATTATGCCGCCGAATACAATCACTTTGAAGAAGTCGCAAGTGCGGGTTCAGTTCAAATGGGAAGTACTAAACACTCAATGGAGAATAGGGATCGCTATGCCGAAGAAAAGAGAGAGGTTGCACCAAGAAATGGAGAAGATAAGGTCATACCAAGGGAAATTCTTTCTATAAGCCCTTTAAATCAATGATTTTATCACGAGTTTGAGGCTTTGAAAGGAATGTATCCAGCCTAAACGCAAAGACGGGCCTATAGGCAGAAGCTGTTAACCTATCCGACTAGTAGAAAGCGTGAGGAGGATAACTGCGATTCGGCCCACTGAACTTGACTTCTTTTCTTGAGCTCGAACCATGAGCCGTAGAACTGTATTTCTCCGATGAAGTTGATCCAATGAGATGAAGATGTTCCCATCCTGGTGGTTGCAAATAAAATTCCAAACGAAATCTTAAATAGCGAGTACGAGCCGGTGTTGTCGATGAACTTCTTTTTCAGTTCGACTTGAGAGAGGTGGGGAATGCGACGTTTATCCTCGCTACTACAGGAGAGGCTGGTACTTGACTAAATAGATACAAAATGAGGGACTAACGGTAACGTATATAAGAGTTGGGCTTTCAGAGAGCCTCAACCTCAAAGGAATCGTCCACATGGCTACAATCACACTTGTGCTAAACAAGATGGTACTGGTGACGTATATATAAGAAGTGAGTTGGCGTTTGCGGTCATAGTTGCTGTTTCTTTGAGATTGGTTTGGTGTCATTCTGGATCTACATGGATTCGTGGTACAGGAAAAGCTTGTTGATGCAGTTTAGTCGAGATTGGGTTGGTGTTCAGTGTACCGCTACGTGGGTACAAGATCGAAAAGAATGCTTTGCATTACAAGTGAGATGCCCAAGATAAAAGGATCCGAAGGAGCTCGACTGCCAAGGAAAGGAACATCGGCTCTAACCAATGATTGCCAGTTCCTAAGCTCCGGCCTAAAGACAACTGCCTTCTCAACCCACTCGTACGGCTCGTTCACAACTCTCAGGTCCCACCCGATTTCTGATAGAATTGCTGGTCTGCTCCGCTGTAAAAGCCGGCATTTATGGAACTGTTGCCACCAAGAATGTGTCCTCTGGCGTTGGGGACCCCATCCTCGGCTTGGGCATGGGAGTCAAATGTATCAACCTCAGTGAGTGTGGCCAAGAATCTTTCTTGGGTCATCAAATTGGGGTTGCCATAGGGAACGCCACCTCGTTCAAGCACAAGAACTCGATAGGACTGTGACAAGGTGGCGGCCAACGGACAACCGGCAGTGCCACCTCCTACAATTATATAGTCATAGTAATCCTCCGATGGAAAGTTTTTGGCGTTGAACACAAACTTTATATAACTTGGATCTGGTGCAGAAATTCAACAAAAATGATTAGCTTCTATTTTAAAAACTGAAGCAAAACAGACGACAAGAAAAGATAATTTTTATGTTCTAATGAATGTCGTTTAGGTCTAACTGTATTTAACTCATGTTAAGTGGAAAATGGAAATTTCTTTTTTTTGCATTTAGCAACCAAACGGCTTGAATTGATTTAAGCGCTTAACTCTTAGCTCTAAGACTGAATAAGGCATCTACGGATATGAGTTCGGAATCATAAGTAGGAATTTCTTGAAAGCCGAGAAGCGTTATAGGGCGAGGGGCCTAGCGTCTTTCTCGGAATAGCTATCTAAAGTACCCAAGCCAAGGGCAAGGTTGATTTTTCCTATAACTCTATCAATTCCGATTGAATGCCCATCTTTAGAAAGCGTTTACCCCGCAAGAGAGGAGGATTGATGGACATAGGCTGCAGATGGACCAGAATATGCTGTGGGACTTCTGACGTTCGTTCCTCCTTATCTTGCCCGGTAGGTTGTTACAGAAAGAGCCAAACCAAAGCAAAGCAGGGACTGATTCCACATGGGGAAAGAAAGGAGTCGGGCTAAATAGCGTAGATAAGAGTTTTCAAGTTAGGCTTTTTTGAAAGAAAATGCCTTTTGTTGTTGTCGCGTCTTAGGGTCTTATCGGCTTTGAGGCTAGTGACCTTCTCCGGTCTGTGATGGAAGCAATCTCTCTCCGGTCGGTTCGACTGTTAATGGTTTAATGAATATCTCCTTAGGAAGAAAAGGCTCTTTGGCTCTTTGCAATAAGCGCTGTTCGAGGAATAACCACATCCGCTGCTGTGAAACGGTCTTACAGTAAGCGCTCTTAGGCTAATAACCGCTGTTCGTTAATCTAGCGTTTTCGATTTTCACTAATCCGAATCTAGGGGTTGTTCACGAATGTCCTCTTTCATAAGAGCAAGGTGGTGAGTAGGCAACGTCGTTTTTAAGTCATTGATAGACCTCTCCTACTATACAGAAAAAGAATCCGATTATGTTATGTGCATTTTGCCGGGCTTAGCCCTAGATACCCTCCCTACCCCTTTCGACGCAGCAATGAGAACAGCAGGGGTTGCTTTACTTCTTGGCGGAGGAGTGAGTGACTCTTCTTCTTTTAGGCTGGCATGGTCTTAGAATGCACGATAGAAGTGCGGACTAAGAGCTGTTTAGCGGGATAAACCCTGTGGGATAACGGTTCTTTTAAGGCATACCTCTCTTTCTGATTCTGACTGTCTTGCGAACCTTGCTTTAAAGCTTTCACGTGGGCAATTGATAATGTCAATATTCTAACTCCTTTTTATTTTTCGGAGGAAGCTTAAACAGAAAGAAGACGATTTTCGGGCCTTTAGCAGACGATTTTTCCACTTTCATTAGACGCTCTCCTGGCTTTAGCGGAATAACAGCAGTTGGTAATATTATAGGTAAGAAAGAAGCCAATGTCCCTAGTATCAGGAAGAGGGTTGACGAAATCATAGGGTGCACATTCATATGATTCTAGAAATTCCTTTTTCATGTCCGTTCCCAGGCGAAAGACGGCTATTCTTCGCATCTCGAAATTGAATTCCGTCTTAGCCGTGGAAGGCAGAAATCCTATCCCTTCCAGCTCTCATCCTAGGATAGTCTCAAGCAGAGGTCTTACAGGGAAGGGAGTTAGCAAGCGAGTAAGGTTCATCAGCAAGAGTTAGGCCAGGGGGAAGCTCACTCCTGTCCATATGATATGGCTTTTCCCTTTCAATGGGTCATGTTTAACTCAGCCTATACCCCACCGCCTCACGAATAGAAGGGTAGAGAACGAGATTCCATTCCACGGAGATGCCTAACGGTCACTTTGGTCCCCCACCTCAAGCAAGAAACGAAGCCGAAGAAGAAAGGCTCTAAGAGACCTGTTCTTTTTATTCTTAGCGGCTTGATCGAGCAGCCTTTTAGATAGGATAGCGAAAGAAATGTCTAGCAAGCGGGGTTGGGTACTCCCGTATCCCCCGCAGCAGCCATAGCCGGGCAATTAAGGTGCTTTTACTTGTAATTCTTATTAACGAACAATCAGAAATGCTAACCTTGTTTCATCCGAAGAGACGAATAAGAAAGCAGATCGGAGAACCCCAGGCATGGAATGTTGGTCGAGGCTAAGGGGAACTCCACCTACTCGCTCACTTGTTAGCAAGGTTGGAGTCCTTATCCGCATCTATCTTACTAAACGGAATCGCCCTAATCGAAATTTCGATGGATTGCCAAAAAAATAGAGCATATCGCACCCCAGAGGGGGCCAGTACCCGCACGTAAGGACTATTTGCCCGCTGCCACAGTTAAAAGCACGGATCGAACGGGGTAAGTATCTTTGTCCCTTCCAAGTCAACTTTGTCTCTGAATGGGGATTAAAATACTAATGGGGGGTTCTTTTTAGTGCCCGCTACTATTCTCAGGATAGAATGTATGAGGCAAGAGCATGTTGCTCGCAGTTTGCATTTCTTCGGGGGCGTGAGTCAGTGAAACCCGTGTTGTTCTTCCCCCCGTTCCCTCATTGGTTTATCAGATCCTCCATCTCTGGAAAGAGAAAGAGAGTTCGGAAGAAGATTAAGGGAGAATAAGTAGAGGAGAGGATGGTTAATCAAAAGATAGATGGCCGGGTTAGAGCTTGCTGGTTAGCTGGGCGAGAAAATAGAAAGAAAAATAGAGAGATGGAAAATGAAGTAAGCTTGAGCCTGCGGAACCAGTAATGGATCAAAGCAAAGGATAGCTTTTTAGCTGCGAGCGGATGAGCGAGAAATGGAAGTGCCTTGTTAAGCGGCTCCTTCCTGCCCCTTACCCCTTGGTGTAAATCGGCTTGGATTCTTCTGCTTTCTCATCTGCTCCAGTCAATGGTCTCTGCTCGAAAGTCCCATTGCATGAAAAAACTCAAAAAAGAATAGGTGATCGTAGGTCAGCCCGTAGGTAAGTTCCGGTCTTTCATTGAGATTTTCTCGTTCATGATCTCTAATCCTTTGAGTAGATTGGGCAGGGGTAAGACTATGCACATAGCTTCGGTTCCGTCTTGTTTGCCAAGGAGATATGGTTGCTTTTCCTTCTTCAGTAGGCTTTCCCGCAGGTTCGGTTACAGATAGGATACGCGGGTCAAAGGGAAGGCTTGAGTTCAGAGACGAAGTTGGCTTTGAAGGGACAAACTTTCAGACAGTTCCTTACTTTCTATTCTCTAATCTCTCGCTTCCGACTCCTATATTGAAACTCTAAGGTACGAAACTATATATTTAGTCTCTGTCCCGGACTACACAAATTCCATAAACCCCGTGTTTTTTGATGCAAATTGTGTCAAGAGAGTAGTTTCCGCAAGATATTCCATAGGTGGATTTAAGCGGAAGATCTGCGTGATCTGATCTTTCTTGAGGACTAGTAACTGGTCCTGTAGCTAGAAGTCCCCATGAGCTCCCTCAATTCCTATTGAGATTGAGAAAGGGTCCATAGGCTTCTCTCTCAAGAACATAGGGTTCTCTCTCAAGAACATAGGCTTCTCTCTCAAGAAAGCGGGTCTTAGTGGGTAGTATAGTGCCGTTCAAGCGTACTCCCTGCGGGTAGGGTCTAATACCCCTTATTGGCATGAGGAACTGGGCTCCCAATTCTTCATCCTCCTTTTTGAGCTGTAAGACCAGGCAAGGGATCCCGCTTAGTGGGTTCGAGTTCAGTAACAGAACCTCCTAGCCTGCCCTTTTTTAATAGATATCTAGGGTTGTCGGCACCCTTCCTCTCCCTCTCCCTACCTTTGGTCGAGCTAGTAAACTTCCTCAACTGGAGAGGGAAGAATAAGCTGCAAAGCTCTGCTGGTGAATAGCAGATGATGCTCGATTAGGTATGCCAATCCGGCTGAAGGCGCGTGTCTGATGTTTCGGTAGGATGTTGCTATGTCCGCTTTCAGCCCGTAAATCGAAGGCTGTTCTTCCCATAAGGGGGATGACGTTATAGGGTTAAAATTAAAGAATCTTATAGGTGGAACTAGACATCGAATAAATATTCGTGCATCTCCTAATCGGCGTTTTCTCATCTGACTTTGCTTTGAATCTCCCCTTTGATCTAGGGCGCTTCACACGAGAACTACTAGAAAAGGGGAAACCCCAATCGCCAATCGCATCGACAAAACAACGCCTGGTTGAAATCAAGGATTAGAATCCGTTCGCGACTTGGTTTTTCAGTTCAGATAATAAAACTTTCAAAGGAGATTCTAGACTTGCAATCAATCCCTTTTCTTATTAGGCTGAAACCGAAAGCAAAAGACCTCTTGGTGTGGGGGCACCAGATCTCCACTTTAAATACTAGGAATTATTAAACGGACTAGCAAATGTAGGGCTTCCCAGGGGTCTAGGAAGGGAAGCTACGAAGTCTTGGAGGTGGTATCCATGTTCATGAATATCTTATCGAATTTGCAGGTTTTCGTTCAAGAGCCGGTAACTGAGAGTGGCAGCCTGTAATCAATTTGGCGAGTACGGCAGATTGCTTTCTGTTTTTATAAGAAAGACTATCTTGCTTGGGGAAGCTCTTTCACTTCTAGAAGCCTATAAAGATGGATCCGCGCCTTTATGCCAGCGGGACAGATCTTGATGTATGGTACTATGTGAGGAAAAGTATGTGAACCTTGTTACCATACCAATCAATAGGCTGTCGAGAACGGGAAGAAGACTTCGGCGAAGAAGAAGTCGCTACCAGCAAGAAGAAAGATAAGCGGGCATAGGCTGCTTTTGACGTTGGTCTGGCGTAGCCAGTTGGCTAGTTGGTTTCTTAAGTCTGTTTACTCCTTCGCCTTGGATCGATCTCACGAGAAGAGCTCCCGACCTCCCATACCTCAGGTGATGCACTTATGGATCACTTGTACGGAACAGAATATGCCTCTTGCTCCTCCTAATGCATTCGTCTGTGTAGTTGATGTAGTCTGGTTATGAAAAGGAATCAGTCAGAAGGAAGGGCTCTGTAGAGCATGGGGAACGCTAGTTCAGGATTGCCATGGTTCGGAGGGTGGGTGACCCTACTCTGCCAGACAAGACGTGTACCGGTCGTACCCGAAAGTGAATAAGGCACTCTTTGTCGGTCGCTGGCTTTTATTAGAACCAATTGATGCAGATCGCTAACCTACAAATAAAGAGACCCGCTCCGATCATCCACACAGCTACCATTTGTTTGATATGGTTTACCCGATGATCCAGTATTGGCTCATTCGGAGGGTGCCAATTCCCGATTCCTATACGTCCTATGCGTCGAGTGAGGCAGTTACCGCAAGTGATGAATCAGCTGCTACCGTGGAATCCTCGCCCGGAAGCTCAAGCTCCCCCAATGCCTTTAATCGATTGTACCGGCTCTCTTTTCGTCGAATCGTAACCGGCGTCTCGTTGAATTGGACGTAGTAGCAGTAGGAGAAGACGAAGAACCATACCGGAGACTCGGGTAGCCAGATAAAGGTCACCTTATCTCTGTCTCGTCACCTACGTGATATAATAAAAGGCTAGCTGCAGCAATCACTGGAAGCCCACTTAGGCACGCAATTCAACCCTCAGCCCAAAAGGGAGCTGAAACTCATGATAGAAGCCCACTTTCGTTAGTGAATATTCGACATGTCAAAAGATGTTTGTTTTACTCCCTTCTTCCTTAGCACAAGCGCTAAGCGATAATAATACCTTGCAATGAACCGAAAGGTGAGAGGCAGGGCTCGGTCTCAAGGTTCAAAGTCACTAGAGAGTAATTAGTTTGATTGGCCAACTGCACGAGTGAAAGGCGAAAGTCAAGATTACGTGCAACCAGGTGTAACGTGTCAAAGGTCACCGAGTCGTCGGAAAGGGGAATAGGTTGTTTTGCGCATCCAACAACTGAAAGAGTTTGCGGAGAAGGGTTGAGTTGCGTAATAGCAGATTCGTAGGTCAATAAATCGTTGGATTTGAAATCGAACTCTCCACCTTAGCACAAGCGCTAAGCGATAATAATACCTTGGGCGGATAGGAATTGAGACTTTAAATGGTCCGCTCTTCTCTCCTCGTGATCGAAGCTGACCCCAGAAGTTGGGTATTCCTTCTTAAGAGGACACAAAACCTCCCGATCTTGCTAGCCGGGCTCAGTCTTTCAAGATTCAATCTTTCTCCTTCCCCCCTTACGTAATAGGGCCTGGTCCCAGGGAATCGCTCTTATAGTAGGAGGTTTACTATGTCCCCAACTTCTCTTTATTAAGAGACTCGGTTGTGTACTATAAAAGAAATGGATTGTACCACAAGCGCTGATCCCAAAGAAAGGAGTTGGCTCTTCCTTAGCACAAGCGTTAAGCGATAATAATACCTGCATCCATGCATAAAGAATTAGGTTGTAGGGTCCTCGAAGCCCGCCCGCCAAAGGGCTAAGTCGAGCGATTCCTCTGGGGATCTAGCTAGCTATAGTATCACACGATTCTTTCATCTTCTTTTCACATTCATTCTAGGTGGAAAATCGTCTACTTTAGAAGGCTAAGCTAAGGCTTTCCTCTTTGTGAGGAATTCCCTCCAGGTTGTCCGCTTTATCGGGGTCACTCTAAGTCCGAACGCAGGACATCTTATTCACGAATTCTTCACGAACCCCTTTTCTAAGAGAATCGGTTTTGTACCCTAAAAGGTGAGTTCTTTAAAAAGACCTGCATACTATCTTATAGAGGAATTCATTGGTTCATCTCCTGGTTCTACCTCTTGATTACCTACCCAATGGGGACGGGACATAGGCACTCTTCTCTTCACCCAGGGCTTTCTTTCGTTTGTGTCTATCTATCTATCTATTATAAAGTATTTTCCTATCCTCCACCCCCTTAGACATAGACAGGCATTCCGCTATCCCGATTGTCTTACTGATTCTCTTCGCCAAGAAGAAGAAATAACTTTCCCTAAAGAGTGAGTCTTTGTATGGGTACAAGGATGGATTGCTCTTTGCCCGAGGGAACTCTCAAGAGAAGGAGGAGCAGCACATATTATTGCAAACCAGTTCTATTAGAAAATGAGTTCTTTCCGGAAAAAGACCTGCGTACTATCTGATAGAGGCAGTCAGTGGGGAATCTCATTGTTATGACTGTTGATTGCCTACCAATCGGAGTCTGAGTAAATATAAGGGTCCCGTTAATCCCGAAACGAAAGTCGAAGGAACCGCGGTAACCCCGCCAAATAAAGAAAATCAAAGGGGTCACGCCTTCAAGCCCGTTAACCTAACTCCGAATCGCCATTCCACGAGTGTTGCTCGGTAAACCCGAAAAGCTGGGTGGACTTCATAGCCCGGTCACTCCGATTGTCTTAGTGAACTGATTGTGTACCATACTAGGTGGTTCGCCTCTGATCCCTAAGCTGAGCTCCAAAGTCTGGATTTCTTCCTAAAGCGAAAGTCAGGACATTGCCCCCTTTATCCGGATCTGGCTTTCCTGGGTGGTCACGTCTCAATAGAAGTAGTAGCATCACATCTTATTCTACAACCTCTTTAGTAAGAGAATCGGTTGTGCTAGAATCAATGGCAGAGAATGCCCTCTTGTCGCAAGTGAGCAGACGATTTCTCCCTGACATCACAGAAGACGATTTTCGGCATATGGCTACTTCTATTCTTGGGCATCCCGCCTCAAATAGACTAGGCTCCTTCATTCATGCCTTCTCTTTATTATTAGTAAGCCCCTTCATGCCTTTTCTCGGTTACTCTTTCCCAGTTCCTAGCTCTAAGACTAGTGGAAGAAGGGGCAAGAGTGGCTTCGCTCCTACACCTTCCTACACGAAGGGCTGCTCTTACTCTTAGGAGTTCTCTTTCCCTGTTGCTAGAGTTATTTCTTCTTAGTTCTTTCTCTCCTAGTTATTCTCCGAGGACTGCATTTAACCATCTATGAACTTCTAAGACTGATTCCTTTTTCTCTGATCTTTCATGCCTGACTCTTGAATTCTGTAACAAAAGAAAAGAGATAGGCGCCTAGATAATTAGTGGTTTAGCTGTATTGCTAAATCAGTACCTTCCCCCCTACCCTCTACTCTAGTATGCTATTGACTTCCTTCTGTGATCTGCCAACTGCAATACATAGTTCCAAGGGAATGAAGATAGGACGTTGTGCGGTAACTAGAAGTGAGTATACTAAACCTTCACGCCTGCTACTTTTATTGATATTGATGAATGCGGGGTAAGGACTCTTATTAGATAGATGTGGGCTAAGGACTGTGTTGACTGAAGCTTTCGACATCCCGGAAGGACAAGGGGAGCATCGAGAGGTTGAATCCATAGTAAATAAGATGGCATAGACATAGAATGGGATTTTTGGACAAATGCCAAATGCCACATAAGAAGCTTTTATTGACCTTTTTTGCCTTTCCTCCGTCTTCGTCACCTGATGACTTTCCTGCTTTACTTTGTCGGCTTTGGTAGGGTGGTAGCATGTCCTTTAGCAAGGCTAGGCACCTTCCTTAAAGGAGGCAGCATCCGATCTTTAGCATCCTAGCCAGGGAAATCCCCAAATCGCGAGTCCGGGGCATATACTTTTTCTTTATCCCCCAGAGAATCCGACAAGAAAGAAGATAAAATAAAGTACATATATATGGGCAAGATCCATATTCCATTTCTAACAGTTCCTTACTTTCTATTCTCTAATCTCGTATGGCAGCTTTCAGTCTCATCTTCAGTTTCGGGACATTGTTCCTATGCCTCTTTGAAGTGAAGCCCTTATATCGAATGATTCAAGACATTTGATTTTATAATAGAAATGAGAGGACAGCCGAATTGACAGAAAATAGTCTGAACTTGTTGATCAACTCTCTTTGTTGAAGGTCCTACCTTAACAGTCGATCATGCGCTCACACTCGATCATGCGACAGTCGATCTGTCCATCCGACTACATTCACTGGGGGGTGAGGTTGTCCAATTTCAATTATGTGCCGCTCGTTGACATCTAGTTTCCATTGCCGGTGTGAGAGATCTTCCTTCGGTTCTAGTCAAGTATGGCAGCTTGAGGTCTCCTATTTAACTTTCACCAGCCATTGGGAACTCAAATAAACTTTCATTTAACGGCAGGCGAGAAAGGTTCTGAAAGAAAGAAAGGTAGAAGGGGGGTTTGCTCCCGTTTCGGGGTTCTCTTGTGGACTGGCTGTTGACTGGCCTTTGCCTGGGGAGAAAACCGGTGCTTTTAGCTTAAACGGATTTTAACTGGATCGGAGCCTTTCGGAAATCCTCCCTTTTTGGCTTCACTTGAGCGGTTGACGCAATCCAAGAGGAAGAGGAAGCTAAACCCGTGCTGACGAATAACCAAACCCCTTAATTCGTCGAGTAAAGTAAATAGGGAAGGTATAGGTTTGCTATGAATGACCCAGTATCGAATACAGGTAATAATATCAGCAAAAGAACGTTCTCCCGTGCTTCCAGACATGCTGAGCTCCACATATTCATGTACAGAAAAAGCGGGGGGTCGATTCTGTGAAAGATAGGATCAGTAAATGGAAATTCACTGAGATTTAATTTAAGTGAGATTTTCAATAGTGGTACCGAGGGTGTCTTTAGAGTATACCGAATCAGTATAGCTATCCTTCTTCTCTTCTGACACAGCAACGAAATTTCAATCAGTATAGAAAAGAAGTGATACAATATTTCTTTCTTCCTTAGCGCAAGCACTAAGTAAGCAAGCTACCTCTATCTTCTTTAGTCAATTCTAATTGTTCACTCTTAGTTGACCGTTCCGCTGGGGCTTCCTCTTTGAGTGGAAGCCCTGCGCTGCACCCCAGTGTTGAATTTCTTGATCGACGAAACGAGTTATTGCCTTTAAGGGTTCTTGCCCGAGATGAGTTATTGCCATTTCATTTTTACGGGGGAAAGGAACAGACTTTAGTTGACGGAAAGGAAATGTATATTGATACGTTCAATCTCGTCCCAACATAGCCCCCAGCCCTCTCCTTACGATGATTCCAAATCCAGGATAGGAATCAAAAGTTATTCCATGTATGCCTATGATGTAGCACCAGGCGGATTGTTAGCTAGTGTGTATCATCTTACGAGAATACAGTATGGTGTGGATCAACCGGAATAGGTATGCAAATAAGTCTTTGCCAAAGGGAGGAATCAAATCCTAGAATCCCATCTGTTTTCTGGATTTTGAAAAGTGAAGATTTTCAAGAACGGAAATCTTTTGATATGTTGGGAATCTCTTATAAGTTTCATCCACGCCCGAAACGTATCTTGATGCCTGAAAGTTGGATCGGTTGGTTTTTTATTCTATTGCCCCAATTTCTATGAAATAAAGGATGCTCATTGAATGAATCTTAACTTATACGACTCCAGATATTCTATAAGATTATTACGTTCTGTTTTCGATGAAACAGAGTAACTGGACTCTCGCTCGTATTCTATTCTGGAATAAAAAAGGGCTTCATTTATATTCCTAAATCTGGAAGATATCATATCTATTTGGGATGAGCAGAGCCGATTTCACTTTAGTAGAGACTTGGTTCGGTATCTTTAATGGCGAGGGAGAGTTAGACTCCGTTTCAAAAGAAAGGGGATTCTCACATAATGACGATCAAGTACCAGTTGAGGAATATAGATAAGAATAAATTGGGCCAACCCGCGAGCAAGTTGGAGAAAGCGCTTGATGAGCCCCTCCAAAAAGTAGAGTAGTTCCGGTGCAACCACATATATCCTACAGAAAAGTTTTGCTGTTTCAATGAGTCGGTACCCGATGTTTCGACCAAGGAACAAACAACCGGAAAAACCATTCCCTGCAAAAGGGATGGGACCCCCGACCGCGCTTATGACTCGTCCGTATCGTCTCTCATGCCGTATCCATTCTCGTTTAGGTCGACCGCTCTACGATGGCTAAGCTTTTTTCGAGAGAGGCAGACTTGGACTTGACTGACAAAGGTTTCCGAATTCTAATTATTAATGCCATAGTTATACTCCCGCCGCATTGATATTCTTTGAACAGCGGTTGCGCTTTGAAATCAAGGTAGTTGTTTACTTGCTCAACCATAATACCAGGGGCCTATCAATGACAGGTAAACTGTGCTATAAAGTACTAGAATATCATCCCGTATGGCTTTCTCCTCTCTCTTATCTTCGATCAAGCTACTTCGTTCCTTCTGTGATGAGAAATTCCCTAACGAAAGCTAGCCTTCTTCCATCGGATGCATTATCTAAAGGGCAGAGGTTGGGTAAACATGCTACAGATTCCGTAGTTCCATTATTGGATTAGCTTACATTACCAAAGGTTAGAGGAAATGTCGTAGATCTCAGTTGAGAGACTGAATGCGGATTTTTTTTTAAGAATTAAAAAGGAAAAGAAAGACTTCGTCCCACTCTCGGATAATGAAATCACCAAATGCTGCTCGACGAGCCTCTCCCTGAAGAAAAAGACACTCCGGCCTAACATAACAGCACTTTCCTTACCCGTTGTGCTCTGTCTGAGATAAGGAGCAAAAGGCTAGACGGAAGACCTCTAATCTACCAATCAATCTAGCTAGCATCCTATGATTTTTGTTCCAGAGGCCAATAACCCGAAAGTAAGTATTTACATCTCCTGCCAGGTGTAAGATAGAGGTTTAAAGCTCTCTTGGCAGCCTCTACGCTACGCCCGGTTCACTCTTTTCATAAGGGCTTTACCCGCTCAACCATCAGAAGGGGGCTTTTCCCATCATGCCATGGAGTGAGTAACTAGCTCGGCTAACCACTAAGTCGCTCATGCACAAATTCTTACAAAAAGGGGAGCCCCGCGAAGGGTGGAGATGAATCTATATCTGTCAATCACAAAGCCAAGACATCCCCCAAACGTAGATTGTAACAACCAACGAATTTCTTTTCTATTCCTGTCTGGTCTAACCAATTCTCGAGGTTTAATGGCCTTTGGCTGCCTCCTCTTCCTTGCCAGTTGAGCTACTTCCACTCCTCTTCCAATTTGAGTTTCCTCCTCTGTTTAGTTTGAAACTGAAAGGCATAGAAGCTCTCTAGAGAGCTACCGTATCCATGAGGGGCAAGCCAATGCTTTAGAGCTCTTTAGCTGCCTCTGCACGAATTCTTCTTCCGGTTGGAAAACTATACCTCTTCTTTCGTCTTGCGATTGGATGAACCAGCAAGTGTTTTTCATGCATTGACCTCGGTATCGTAAACACATATCTACTGCTTGCTGCCCTTGAAAGTCCCAAAACAGCCTATTTTAGACCCTAATTTAACGTTGCGCCGAGAGTTATCGTTAAATCCAATGGCAAGAGCCCTAACCTCGGCTGCTGCCCCGGGCTGTCATATGTTGGGATCGCCTGCCCGAAGGGCCTAGATCTGAGTCTCCTATTCTGTTTCTGTTTTAGAGAGATAAACCCCCTTTACTTTACTAAGTCTGGTGCCTCTGTTCCTTGGGCCCTATCATCAATAGTAAGCTAATCCAGTTATGCATGTGTTCCACAGCTCTCATTTGAATCATTTGCCCGGAAAAGAGCTAGATCTTAAAAGTCCCGCATATACCGCTGCGAAAGGAAAGATAGGAACAGGTTTAGTTGAGGCAGAAACTCTGGTTGCTTTGAGCTCCCTCATTGGGATCAAACCGACCGGCAGAGAGCGAACAGCCTACTTTAAGTAGTTCTATTGCTGGTAAGCTTAGCCGCCTGAACACGACGAGACTCTCTTTAACATATGATGTCGTCGGAGAAGTTTCTAGACTTCTTTGCCTTTGGCTTCTTCCGGTATGATGGAATTGACTAGGGTTCACCAGAAATAATTAAATAGCTAGATAAATACAAGAGCCATTCCGTCACTACAGAATCTGTGAGAAGTGGAAGTATAGTTTTTGTTTATCCTGGCGACCTAGCACCAGTGCATTCGAGAAATTTCAAGTCACATCCCTTGGTGGGAAAGAGCAGCGGCATCCTCAAGCTAAGCTATGTCATCCACAGGTCATGGAAATCAGGAGTTTCGCGCGTTGTTCCATCTCGAATTGAAGCTCGGTGTGCTCGCCGGTCGGTAACTCTTATTCGAACTGCCACGGTTAGGTCTCACAAAGACCTTGCCTCGTCAACAGTACTTGCTTACTTATGAAAGCCGCTTTCAATATAGCAAATTCTGCGCATTGCTCAGGGGATTTAATAAAGATCAGTCCAGGCGGAGGAAGTTTGATATTGGCATGTGTCTGGTAGCATTTTGAACCATATCTAGTTAATTAGTAGGAATTTTTTTATGGAAGCATACGAAAACATAAGAATTTGAACTCCTATCCGAGCTGCTGGGGCCTTGATCATGCCAGAGTTGGAATGCCGAACACCCGCTCTTCTTGATTTAAACCCGATTAGGTTGCCCGCTCTCTCTATGGATAGGAAGATCCGGAGAAAGCGGCAGTGGAAGCAACGAAAAGAGCTCCGTTCCTCGCCCAGACACTCCAATTCTTTTGGTCGGGCTACTCCGTTCAAACCATCAATCGGCGGTTCCTTACTAAGAGATTAAACCGGAATGAGATATTATCTCTGTTGGCTTCGCTTCGTGGACAAATAGGAATGGTACTTGACCGCCTATTCTTAAATAAAAATGGAAAATACTAAGACTAATACAAGGCTGGTTCCAAAGCAGATTCATTCAAAGCCGGTTCATCCAATCACAAAGCAAAAGAAGGAGGAGGTTACCCGCCGACGGAAAGGAGAGGGGACGGGGGTTGACCCGCAGTAGTAGTTGAGTTGTCGGAGCGTCTATACGGGCCTTCGATTGGGGTGAAGCTAAAACGGAGTTCCTTTCTTCTTTGTCCGCTTCAGTTGGAGGTGAGTCTTTTTCTGATGGTTATTCCTCCTAATCTACGATGTACGCACCGCGGCGGTCTCAAGATCTTTCTTTATCTTTATTCTGGTTTTGTTTTGAGAGTAGCCCCCGAGCGCATCTTCCTTTTTGAATGAGCAAAGGTGTGGGCCTAGGTTTAGTAAAGAGTAAGGGACATATCGACGAACTGCGGATTAGCTCTTTCTGTTGTACGCTGCTGCTGTTTGATACATTTAGGTGGAGCAGGTAAACTCCCTCGGGGCGTTTCGCCAAGCCCTTTGACACCTTCTTTCTGGTCTATCCTCTGACGATATTTTATGATTCGACGGAGGCCCTCCCTCAGGCATGGTAAGCAAGTAGACTACTTTGGCCCTATCAACTTAGTTTGCGCCGCGTAGATATCTAGCATCTGGACGAGCAGCCACCGTTTCGGATCAAAAAGTAAAGAGGGCGCCGCCCGATTCTTTCTTTTCTAGTCCCTCCACCGAACCAGATCTACTAAAGACTTCAACGGTTTCTTTTTTTTTTTGGTACCGGTGTTGGAATTTCGTGGATAAGTCGTGACAGAGCCGATGAATCCAATTATGAAAGCAAGGCTCCCGCTAAATAAAATTTTGAAAGTATCGCGGTTAGTCACAGAATCCCTGAAGTCATATTCACCTGATCCTGATTGCGTTGGGTGTTGTGGAGGGAATGCACGCAGCCAATCGGTTCTCTGCTGCTTTAGCCGTCCCCGTAGAAAAGAAGGGAAAAAGGAGAGAAAGAGCCTCTTGCCACTGTTCTTGCCCGCGCAACTTTCCCCGATATGAATATGAAAGTAATGCTCTCTTATGGCACCCGGTCATTTAAGCACCTACAATATCTTACGGCAGCTAAAGCAAGTGACTTAGTTATTCCACAGCATTCCGATCAATACCAGTAAAAGGATCCCCGATCGAATCAGAAATTGCAGAGTTAGGGAGACTTCCTCGCTTAGCTCGTAGCTGCCATTACCAAAGAAAGGGGAAGGTATTAATTAAGATAAAGTCATCATTTCATTAGTGCCATTCTAGTAGTGGAATAGAAACTTCCCTCCCTGTGGTCGGTCACTCTTTCTGGCCTTTCCGTTGGGAAGCTCGCGCTAAACGCCCTTCGGTGGTCTCTCGAGCGTCCTTCTTGCAAATCAAAGGTGGTCGCTAGTTCCCCCTCTCAATCCACAGCTTTCTCTCGGAAATGCCATCTCTGGTTTTCTTTGATCTTTGAAGTAAATTAATCGGGCTTTTGTGAAAAGTTGTTGGTATGGCGGATAGAAGGGTTAGTCGGGCGGTTTGCGAGAATCTCATCACTGGAAAAAGAAAGAAGAACTACCCAAACATTAGTGACCAGTGTCTGTCGAGTCCGGAAGCCCGGCGGAGCAGTAGATCAAGCAACGTCGGAGTAGACGGCACCGGTGAATGAAGTAGAAAATCCCGCTGGGTTTAGTGAGCTGAACGAGTCGTCGCAAAGGACGTGGCTGAAAGAATTCGTTGACCTTTTGGAATCCGGCTCCCGTAGTGGAACCTTTCTTTCCCAGAGCCCTGTAAGCCCTTCTGTCCCGCTTTGAGCCCTCTACCTCTGTCTCACTCAAGCGGATCAAAAGAGAGGTGCTTTCGTTTACAACTACTGTGAATTCAGATTCAACCACTAAGTGGAAAGCCGCAAGATAACAATCATTTTATACAAGTCTTTTTACGATTCGCCGACTTCTAAGAAAAATATTCTTTGGAAGGGAAGGAAGAGATATTTACAGAATATAATAAAGAAGAGTTATCACTCTACGGGTTTCCTCATTCCTGTGGTAGGGACTTCCCGTGCTATAACAATAGGTATAGTATGTATAAGATTGTCTTGTCTCCCATTCTATTCTATCTTTCCGTAATAGTAGTTAGCTCTTACATTCCCTTCCTTTCTAGCTTCTAGGATGTTTCTTTCAGAACCTCTAGTAGCTTCCTATCCCAGTAGCTAGTTTTGAGTTCCCTTCCTCTTCTTGCCCGAAGTAGAGTGGTGAAGTCCAGTTGGGGCAACTGGGCCAGATGACATTGATAGCTGAGTTTCCGTGGTAGGATACAAGACTTGAAGTGTGGGTCTTGGGCAGACGTCCTCCACTAGTACAAACGTTCATCCAGTGAGTGATGACACTGGCGAGTAAACTGCGTAAGGGTGTTGATGAGACACTCATTCCGAAGGCTATTTGTTAATAGATATTGGTTAAGCTCTTCTGGCTGAATCCGACTCTGGGCCTGCCCTTTTGCTAGCTTTTTCATTATGCTGGTCCAACTCACCCGAAGGATCTGATGTCGATGAGTTCAAGAACAGGACCCGGGGTAGGAGGAGGGAGCAAATCACTGATTCATGCACCACCTTGAAAGTCCGCTCACATTCAACTCCTGATCCAGCTGGAGGGCACTACTGAAGATAGGAGGAATTCTCTGCTGCTCTACGCGGACAAGAGATAGATCAGATTCGTATCAGTTACCAGTGACAGGAGCGATGAAGGCCTTATAATCGGTGCTCGGATCAGAATCAATTTAACCGAATCCCCTTGAATGACACCTATCAGATCTATTATCCCCCGTGGAATCGAGAACAGGAGAAAGCGGAATGGAAAGGAATGCTTATCGATCTTGAAGACTGATACTCTTGTGACCGCCCACCCATCTGATGAAATCCAGGAAAAGCAGGCTTGTTCGACCAGAAAGATTAAGCTTCTGAATCCTACAAGGAGCACAAAGAACCCTAGGATTCTCGAGCAACTGGTCAGGAACACATAACCACCAATAGAAAAACCTATCAACAAGCGAGTAAGCAAAGTAAAGCGCAAATCCGTTGTGTATGAATACACAAGGCCTTCAGAAAGCCGAAATTACTTTATCCTAGAGGTAGATCTAGTTACACCCGACAACCCCGCCTTGCGATCAGGAGATCGCAATACCTTTTCTCCCCCACTGGTATTTCAAAGGGAAGTTGGCTCATATTCGCAGCATAAGGAATCCAGGGACAGAAAGTGTAACCAAGACCTTTTTTCTTCCCTCGTATAGAGCGACTCCTAATACGCACGTGATTGTCATCATAACTAGACCCAGTGATCCTTCCTTCTGCACTCTGATCCACAAAGGATACTCACTCGACCCCCCACTAATATGTAAGGTAAAGAAAGGGTATTCTACGAAAACCATGAATGAACATTTCATTGGATAACGAGAAAAACCATGAAAAAAAGAGGAAGAAGCACCAGAACCCTCATAAGAAGAAGTACTAACCTGAAGCAGATGATTTAGGACCTCTGGAACACAAGATGTGCTTTTTGAAAATAGTGGTAACACATTCTATCTCTTTCTATCTCTTTTATTATTGACTTTAGGAATAATTCAAATGAAAAGGGGGACGAACTAAATATGTCTAAAAAAAAATTGTAGTACCATCGTCATCGATAAAAAAGGCACCCCTACACTCGAAATCTCATCATCTTCTTTACTAATTCCACTAAAGGTAAACTAATACAAATAGAATTCTTTGGAAATTTAGAAAAAACCCACTGCTACCCCTTGCCTTTGATTTAGATAGATTGAAAGGCAGGAATATAAATCTCGTTATAATAACGAGCGTAGGTAATCACATAAGAAAAGAAATTACCTATTTTTCTTTTTTAATTAAGAATTTTTTGGGTAATAATTTCTCTGTAAACAGAATAAACAGGCGGAACGCGCTCCGCTTTGGACCCATCGGTCCTTGCCTTTAACCTTAGTGAGGTGCTTGAACCTTCCCCAGGATAAGTACGCCGTGTTCGGCAATGATGCTTTCCTTTGTGATGACCTCGTCGCTGCAAAGTACTTAGAAGAAACCTTGTCTGAGCTGGAGGTCAAGATTAGCCATCAAAAATCTCGAGTTTATAGTTTATATAAGGGTGCTGGTTAGGCTATTTGCTAAGTGGTTTAGGATTATAAACTTGCGGACGGAATTGCCCCTGGTTTTCGCCCGGGCCTTTCTTAACTTCTACCATCCCTATGGATATGAACTAATGGCCATTAATGATAGGTATCTCGTAAGTAGGGTTTTCTACCTTGTGCAGGATTGGAGGGGTGGGCTATAAATCCCTTAGTAAAATCGACCACCGCATGAATTGTAAGTACCAACGGCCCTTTTCAATGTATGTACTCACGGCCACGTAAGTCCAGTCCCTTCTACGATGTAGAGTGGTGCCTTGGGCGAGGACTTCCACTTGGCCCTTACATTACATTCGCGTGTCTTCATTGATGCCTTCTTTCCGTGCGCCAGTTGTGTCTTCTGATTTTAGCATTAAATAGAGCGATCCTTTATTGGTTTGGTTAATCTTGGTTTACTGTGGAAGTTGTTCAACATGGCCGGTGATCTCATAAGGTCACCGTCGAAGATAAAGGCTTTGACGCCGGGGCACCTGGATGATTCTGGGTGTCGGCTATTTATTTTGACAAAAGGAACATAAAATATGTTTGTACCGAGAGCTGAATTAACAACCGCAGACGCGAAAGAACGGTCAAACATGTGACAAAAGATCTCGAACATTAAGAAGGCCACCTATAGGTCGCCGACTCCGACTTTAAGTCGAAACAATGACAACACGAAAAGCCAATAAAAAGATCTAGCGGTCGCTCCTGATTGAACGTACCATCGGTCGGGAGTCTTCGCAATACGGGGCCATTAGAAAATCATGAACAGGTTTCAATAACCTTTGATTGATATAATTACCGATTGCAAAGAGCCCCCGTTTAGTGCCTTGTTCAATAGTTTGACCCGTCATAACCCTTGACGGTTGTGATACAAGGGGTAAAGTCTTCTTCGCTTATCCCTAGGGTGCAGACGTTGATTCCTTCCCCATTGTAAACCATTGTTCGTCTAATCCTGCTGTCTCCTACGTAGGCGGTAATGTAGACAGCATCTAGGTGTGGGTGTCTACTAGCATCTATATCCTCATCCGATAATGTTATTGGTTGAGGTGCAATGATCTGGGAAAAGATAGATTGAAGTTCTCTGTCCCTAGGGATTCGTGCTTATCTAAGAAGGGTATAGAAGAGTTCGGCGTGTTTTTGGGGGGTCTTGCTTGACTAATAGAGGCCTAGTGCTATTGGCTTATTTTATTCCTGCATCTGCTCGATTGTTTTTATAGTTGTCGGAAGTAAGAATGGTGCTTTTTTAATGATTTGTCACGTAAGGGAGAATCCAAGAAATGAACCTAGCAATTTTTTTTCCAAATAGGGGGAAAGAACTAAACCCCACCCAGGACGAGAGTGACTCAACTGCCGCCTAAGGTTATACAATATCAACGCTGCGCCGGCTAAGGAGAGGGCTTTTCGGGGATTCAATAGAAGAAGTTGTTCGGGTGGAGGGTCCGTAAGGAGCTCGACCTAAGCCATAAAGAATATGAGTATAAATGAAGCATGCCACACCTTTCCCATCGGCGCCTTAGCCATTGGTATTGTTTTCACCCACTTGGTGAAGTAGTCTGTAGCGGTGATAACAAAATGGTGACCATGACTAGAAGTTGGAAGAATTGGACGGTCGAACCCGGGAGTGAAACAAACTAGTTAAAGGGGCATCGGACGGGGATAGCACTTCGCTCGAGCCGGGTAACCCATTGGTACTATCTTCCCCTTGCTCGACTTGGCCCGGCGAAGTTCCTTGGCTAGCCCATTTTTATTTGTAAGAGGTGGTAGACGTCCAGGGATAGGAATCGCTCCTTTCGGGTCGGTTCCTTGGCCGAGGGGGTCCTGTCATCATGGGTAGTGAATGGGGTTGAATGAAGCCGGGATCCGCGGACATCAATACATCGATTCTACGGCAGTTTTTCTTCGTTCTATCGCTACTTCGAAACCGCTCTAAGTTCTTTTCTTTGCCAAGCGGCTTTTAATTTGTAAAAGGCCTCGTATAAGGGGTAAAGTGAAGAGGGAGTAGGAGCTAACCATAGTGATATGAATGTCCGATCTACTTCTATATGCAAGTAGAACGTGGGTGCTCCCTTTGCCTGCTGACCCGAAAATTACCAATACGAACTTGTCGGGTTAGGCTAGGCTGTGTTGCTTGATGAAAGAAGCTGATCTGGGTGGTTCAGCCGGACTCCTTGTACCAGCTTTCCTTATATTGTACCTGTCTCTTCCTTATTCGGATGAAGGTGAGTGGCAAAGTATGGTTCAACTAAGGAGTAGGTCGTCCTATCTGATGGAGCGGATAATGATCAAATTATTTTGTTCTTACTTGGGCTGCGGGAAGTCTCTCTCATGCCGTGCTATTGCTCCTGATGTGGTAGTGGACCTGCTTTGTCCTTAAAAAATATATATATAAGGGCTTCCGTTTATGGTTGGGATCAATTACCGTTGGAGGTGACTCTAGTGACAAATTTATCTGTACGCTCAATCGCCGCTAAGGGCTCGCTGTATTCTTCAGAGTTGTGAAAGTGGGTTGTTCAAAGGGGATCTACAAGCTGGATGAGTTCAGAATCCCGCGAAGTCAGGTTCGGAATGGAAGTCTATCTAATATAAATAGGCTAGCTCGCCCGACCATAAAGAGCAACACTCGCCAGGCGTGTAACAAGACTAGGAAGAGGCCTCAGCCTCAATCTATATGGTGAAAAGGTCTTGCTGAAAAGCTCTTCGAGGTAAGTAAAGCGCGACGCACTCCATCTATTGGCTTGTACAAAGACCTAAGGAACCGAACCTCCTTATAGTTATAGAGGCTCACCTATGACGGGGTTGATAAAATCGGCCAGCTAAACCAAATATCCGAATGGTTCCCATTTGGCGATTTTTTTTTTAATGATCTCCTTACTCTTTAAAGTAAGCAAGTAAACTACCTTCAGGGGTTCGGTCAGCTATCACAAATTTTTCTTCTTTGGGTTGGGCGTACGATACTTGGTTGATCCGGTTTCTCTTCCATCCATTTCCTTTTAGGCCGCGTCTGGAACTAAATAGGATAGGGAATCGATGAAAGATTTTGCCCTCGTTTAACCAAGGCGGTGGACTTAAAAACGCCTTTGGTTAAGTCCTCTCCAAACAAAGGATCAGCTACGAGACCCGTCTTTGCTTAGGCAAAGTATGAAATCGCTGCTTCGGCCGATCAACTCTCACCTTTATCTCATCGGCGGGTGGGCCAAGGCATTGAAAGACGTTGCTTTCTCAATCCAATGACAACGATGATTACCTATGCATGATCTCAGGCCTTCCCTTTCCCTTAGTAAGTTGAACAAAAGAAACAAAATCTTTCAGTCTGAAATCCCCAGTTGATTAGAAATCAATGCTAACTAAAGAAAAGGGGCAAGAGCACCTTTTGAACGGATTCAGGTCGGTCTGCTAATGTAGCTTGTTGCTTCTTTGAAGCGTATGGGGCAGCTTGTACCCTTGTTCTGGTTGCAGCTCGAAGCGTAGATCTGCTTTCAGTTGGTCTCGTTGAACCAGTGGATTCAGAATCTGTCAGATAGATGGGAAGTGACTAAGTATGGTTCAGTTCACGAAAAAACAGAATAAGCTTATAGAGGGCGGCTCGCCCGACGAATGTCAAACAACTAAAATATGTGGCTCAGTCTTTACTACACAGTTATAATAGCCAGACTCAAAAGTAGGCGAACGCTCATGCTTATACTCAGAAGGGACTATGGCTATAGTACTAACTGCCTCCTTAGCCCCGGTAGACCCGGCTGCTTTTCTGCCTTAGTTCTGTAATTGACGGCTTCGCCACCTATGCTCGACATTAGGAGAGAGTTGGGGCCTCGCTCCTTAGCCTTGGCTAGTTCGGCCTACTACCTTTCCTTAGTAGTCTCCACAGCGGACGTTCATAACCAAGATCTCACTTTCTTCGACGAAGTTCTTCTATAACCTTAGCTTGCCTTATTAGTTAGTCCCGTACTCAAGGTCAGTAGAGCGGGAAGAAATTAACCAAGCAAAGGATACTGAAACCGATGAAGCAAACAACGGCTACCAGAAGAGTGTCATCCGGGACAGTTGCGAGAAAGCAATTCTCGATAGAGGAGAGTACAACAGAAGACAGGGCCAGACGAGATATTGAAAGGCTTGAATGGACAGGTAAGGAGCAGACTGATTTCACCTACCAGGCACAGGACTTATTGGCTTAAGAAGCAAGCCAAAGCTTTAGAAGAGTCGCCCGGTCATCCCTTGTTGCTTGCTTTGGGCTCATCCGGTCTCTTCGATATGCTATGAAAGATCTCTCCTCCCGTTAAACACTCGGGTATAGGTAGACTGAGGAGTTAGGGGCTGGCAGTTAACCATTTGCTATGTGGAATTCCTTTTCTAAAAGTATGATTCCCGTCCCTTTGTCGGAAAGGGTATCCACTCTTGCAACAGTCGTAATTGGTCTTTCCTGTATTCAGGACTCGGGCTATATGCCCTCCTTTCGATAGTGAAAAGCTTTTGAAAGCCCTCAAATAGGCCTTTTCTTTTAGACCGGATCTCTCATTGGTCTTGTCAGTTTGGTTTTGCCATGAACAGTTTATGCTCGTGCGGGCCAGGAGTATTACATAATGGGGGGACAGTTTTTCTCGTATCTGGGAGCGCTTTTCTGAAAGGGTAGTAATATTTCAGGAATCGAGCATTTGTAGGAGGAATGATTTGTCCGTCGTCCATGGTGATGAGCAGGTATGCTCCATTTGAGTAGACTTTTTCGATGACGTAGGGGCCTTCCCATTTAGGCTCTAACTTCCCCCCCGGTCCGTCGGTTGATAATAATCGGCGTTCGTACCATGAGGACTAAGTCTCCCTTCTTGAAAGAGCGCAGTCTGACCCGTTTGTTGAAGGCACTGGCCATCCTTTGTTGATAGATCTCCAAGTTACATAAGCAGACCGGGCAACTCCTGGAAGAACTATTACAGTTTAAAACAGCATCATTGTCGGTGAATAGAAAAAGGATTCTCATTATCAGCGAATCGTAAAAACAAGTAGAGCTAAAAAAGGAAATAAAATAGACTCCGATCGGCGAAGTTAAATCTCTGTCTCGGAGGATCGCAAAAACTTTCAGATTCTTTCATGCGTTTGAAGTTTGAGGTTTCTCACTTCTTGGTCACCCTTATGAACAACCCTAAGTTTGTCCCAAGTTGTTGGACAGTGCTGAATGTGTGAGAATTGACTAGAAGGTATGGCAGTGACAATGGCATTTCGTGCCTTTCTTTTTGTTTGAATTAGAGAGACTAACCTCTGTAGTGGTCCATTCTGACCGAACCATAACCCCCTTATCCTCCTTTGTTGTAGGGTTCCATTCTGTAGTGAGAATGTCAAAGGCACCTTCATTATAAGCATCAAGAAAGATCTAAAACTTCGGCGTGCGGGAGGTGAGTTGCAAGAGCCAGCAACTCGATCACGATTCATTGTGATCACCAAAAGACACAACAACCCTAAGGAGCACTCTATTTGCTTTTGCTCTGATACCACTTGAA